GTAATTGCTGCATAGCTCTAAAACGAATTTAGAAAATCCTAGTTCTCAAGTTAGCGTTTTGTCAATATTAGTAGGCACGCTGGCAGCCCGTTGCAAGGAAGGAAAGAACAAGAGTCGGGGAGACAAAGGAGAAAATCTCTGTGCAAAGGCTTTAGCTCCAGCATATTAATCCAAGAAAGAATCGAGCCATCAGTGAGCTCGAACGCCACTCTTACTTACCTTACGCAATTTTATTTGAGAAGGAAAAAAATGAATGGGATTACTGAATTCGATAATATATCTTCCATTCCTTCTATTTTATCTTGATTTACTTGTTTCGAAAGAGAGCACTTCGGAGAGCTATTCTATGTTGGGCTTTCTTTCCTACTCAGCTTGGGTCGTAAGGTAGCCGGCCATACCGCTTCCATGCTATTGTAATCGGCAAGCCTCTCCTACCTACAACAATTCGGTCAGTGTTCCGTTAGTGCTCACCCGACCATTTTTCTCTCGTACTCCCCCCAAGAATCTGTATTTCGAAACGGGGAATCAGACCTTCCTTTCTCTTCTGCCGCTTTGATCTCTTGTGAGCTTTCTTCTCTTATAATTTTTTTTATTTGTGTGTATGCAGCGGTCTGCCTCGGCCGCCCGGAACCCCTTAGCACTAACTGACCACTAACAACATTCCACCGGAGAACCCATGCATTCAATTAGAAAAAGCTTCTCGTTTTGGGCTTATCACTTTCAAAAGGAAACAAAGAGTATGTTCATTTATGAAATTAGAAACTTTCAAAAAAAAAGGAATTCGCGGCAAAGAGAACGAGTGAAGGAGTAGGGGGGAAGCCCTAACCGAGAGAGGACCCACTTACTCTGCTGAGCTATTCGGATTTAGATGGATAGAGCTCGTACCGGGGAATTGAGTCCCTGATTTCCCATCACTATACTAAGCCACCATCTCTACAGTGACTCTCCTCCTACGGTTCTTGCCGTCCCAGAGACGGACCATGATCAGCTTTCGTATCTTGAAATGCCACTTCGTAATATCTTGAATCAAAACCAAAGAGCTCCTTCCGTCGTCCGCCTAATCTACCTGCTCTTCAACGAAAAACTCTTTTTTTCGTGGGTGTGGTTCTACTTCAATTCATGAAAAGAGCTTATTCGATAACAAACTCTTCTTCCTTTAGCTGCAAGAGAGGAATTCCTTTCCAAGCCAAATCGTCCTCTTTCAAGGTAAGAAATCAGACGCATTCAAGCAAGGGAATCAAAGATTAGAAAGGTAAGAAATCGTTCTCCTTCTACTCAAACTCTCTTTCACTCCTGAAAGGCTAAGATTCAAGCTTAAAAAAAAAGAGTGCCTGCAAGAAGTGCAGAACTGGAGGATAAAACTGATGCTGCTACGCCGGAGAAAAAGAGAGAGAAAGCACGAAAGCTGGCCGAGAAAAGAGGCAATTCTCAACGCATCTGAGAAGGCATGACCTGTTTCCTCTTTCGAGGTTTAGCAAGAGGACAGGATAGGCTAAAGAGAGGATGGATGAGGTATGCTTCACCGACCCTTGCTTTGAATAGAATAGCAGGAATTCGTAAGTGGTAAAATATTGCAAATGCCTTTTTGACACTCGAATAGGCTGCTAGTAAGGAGGACTCTGAAGCCGATTATCCCATTGTAGAAGGAAGATGGACAGAATCCGCCTTACCCGCTTCGCCCTGATGACTTTACTGTTGATGCAAGTAACTGAACAGCCTTAAGATACGAATGATAGCCTAGCCCGCAACAGACCAATTTCGCTAAGTCCGCTGCTTCACCGGAAGGGTTGATTAGTAGGAAAAATATAGCTGTTAGAGCTATAAGCAAGGAACTCGTTCGTATACATAGCATCTTACGATAAAGAAAGAGACGCCAGAGCTTGAAGGGAAGCCCTAACTTGGTTACGGTGATGGAATGTAGTCAAGGGCCTACCATTCAGGGATCCACTTTTTATAGAGAGAGTAAAGGAAGTGGGACTAGGAGAGGCCGATGGAGCAATAGGAGTACCTGTATCAGTATCAGACACACACTCAAGCGCGTGATAAGCTGAGATTGATAAGAATAGTAAAAAAGAGGATGCTTATAGTTCTTTAGTCACAGCAGAAGGTACGCACAGAGTTGTTGCTTTTAACCGCTCTTCCTATTGCTTGTGTGACTGTAGCTCTTAGAGTTACTTTAGCTGTTGCAGAACTTCCATCATTTCATGTTGCTACTGTTTCTGATGTTAGTTTAGGTTTCTATGGTAGCTACTGGAGATGGAACCTCTTCATAAGCAGCTAAACCTAAACCAGGTAAACTGAAAATTAGGTAAGAATAATAAATGGAAGCTAGAAAAACTTCCCATCTTTTTCAATCGTGCATTCTAGCCGCACTAGATGCGGTTGTGTACATAAAGAGAGAACCCGTGAAATTGGGGATAAAATGCACTAGTCAAAACCCTTATTTAAACTTTGTAAACCAAGATAGATGGATAAGAGGACCAAACGGAACCTTAGTGGCTGGGAAAGAGAGATGCCGCAGAGAATCAAAATGTGATTCTCCTCCTATTCAGAACAAAGGGGGTCAACCTAACCGCTGACCTTTTCGTAAGCCGTGCACTTAAGGCCTGGACTTACTATAACTAACCTCGAGGATCCCACTCCATTTTTTAACCGATGTATCTTACTCCCTCAAACTCAATCAATATCAATAAGATGTCATGACTGGTTAGGCTTGGTGGATTTTGTAAGAAAATACAGTGGATTTCGAGGCAGATATCGCCATGACACGGTAGTAGGGAAACCGGTCCTTGTAAGCAGCACTAGAGAGGGGATAGAGACTCGAGACTTCAAACTAATGTCCTTCTTCCTCTGAGCCAGGTTCCTTGTAGAGTCTATCTACTATAGACATGAACGGTGCTCACCCGGTTGGGAAAATTCAATACTCGAATTGAACGCCCTCCATCGTACAGTTCGGCGGACACGGAAGAGCTAGTTCATAGGGCTCGTGCAGTTATGGGACCGACGGCTTCTTTCCCTAAAAAAGAAGTGAATCTGGAAGTGACTCCGCGTTGGCTAAGACTTCTTCCTTTCTTCTATCTTCTAGGCTTTCTAGCCCTAGAAATCAGTCAACTAAAAAAAAGCGGATGCGTGAAAAAGAACAGAATCTAGTGAAAGCAGAACCAGCGCTTAAGAAAGAGTAGGAAAAGAAAAGTTGGCACGTCTTTAAGTTGGCTACGAAACTAGAAACTATGATTCGATCTCGAAAGAGTGAAAATCCCCTATTCACTTACCTTTTCTTCTTTAAAGCCACAAGTCGGGAACTCCATTCAATCATTTCCCCTTGCTCTCTGTTCCTTAGTTCTCTTTAGCGGGTCTCTTCTCATTGGACCAAAATGGATTAGTTAGTGGCGCACTACCTATAGCGCTATAACGGTGAAAGGTGGCACTGAAGGAAGCGGATTCTCTACATCTAAGCCTTTTTTTTTTATAGGAATTATTGATTCAAGGGACGACCGCTCCAACATAGCCTAATCCGCGTATTCCTTTACACCCGGCAAAGTCCGATCGATCTTATTAGCTTATTCAAAAGTCATTGAAAAGTCCCCCTCCCTAGCTACTAGAACTATAGGACTCAAGATCATGGTCGTAGGTCAACCTGTATGGAGTTGTGCCTGTGCCATCAAGTTGGGTGGCCTTCCAACATCAATTGACCCAACCCGAGTTTACTGAAGCTATGTTAGTTGAATTGGACCAGTTAACCACTCCTATTATATTATAGGAGTGGTTAACTGGACTCTCTTCGAAGGATTTCAACCTTGAAGCCCTATTCGTGGCGACGCCTAAGCCGCTTTAGTAGGGACGGACTGAAATAGACCATCATAGCACTCTAAGGTTCAGCAGAGAACTAGTGAAGCTTCCAGCTTTCCACCGGTACGCGTACAGTCCAAACACAGTCTTGCTACTCTAGCTCTCCTCTCTGGTTGCGTGTTCAACAACTACAACCTTAACACTGCGCTCCGAGGCCGAAGAACTCTCATCCGATCCGCAGGAATACATAGACGTCTTCGCTTGAAGTTATGACCAAAGGAAAAGATCTTTTATTTGAAGTCCCCAGGTGTATGTGGAGTAAGCATGGAAGGGCGCAAGAGCTATAGCTAGTCCCCTTGTTCTATTAGAAGTAAGGTCAGCCAGATGAGAAAGTGCCAAAGTTCCTTCGTGCACAACTTTTGAAACAAGCCCTTCTTCCTTTTTTAGCCTTGGCAGGGGCTCCATCCAAAGAGAATCTCGTTCATCCGCATAGTATGCCTTAAAGGGTGCACTTCTCAGCCACAATGCAAGCTTTTCTTTTATTATGTCTTACCTGTGAAGGTCGGGGTTCTTCTACTCCGTATCCATCTCCTCACCAAGTCTTCTTTTGCATCAACGTTCGCTTGCCCGTCCCCGAGGGTCTAACTGTAAAGGGATTCATATTATGCCGCTGGACCCGGCCCATACTAGAGCGCTTTGGATGTTGCGCAATCAGCCCCTTAGCCCGTCTATACAGAATCCATCCCAACTATTCAACTTCACCTTGGTGGGGACTGACTGCTTTGCTGACTTTTTTTCCAATTTAAATAGCTCGTGGCAGCTCGTAGACACACAAAGGGTTTCTGCTAGCACCTACTATAGAGATTCGCATCGGGGTACCTTCGCGTTTACTCCTTAAGTGACTTCCCGTTCCCGGGCCCCAATATGCTAAAGGTTAGCTTTTTTCGTAGAATTAGAGAGACTTTCTCTCGATCGAGACAGAGCAGAGCTTCTTTTTAGGTTGCGAGCTCGACCTGTCACAACAAGAATTCTTCCTGAATGATAGAACATTCTTCGCCTAGGCCTAGTTGAGAGTCATTGCCGGAAAAAAAGATAGATGGATGGGATGGAAAAAGCATGAATCCCTGAACCATAACCGGAACTGGGAAAGGGTTGACCAAAAGGCGATCAACGAAAGCAAGATTGAGAATACGGATTTGGTCGAGTTTGTCCATATCCATTCGCTGCTTCTTTTTCTTTGTAGGTATAGTAACATCAACATAACATAGGGTAAAAGCCCCTTTCTAGATAATAAATTGAGCTAATAAAGACAAATAGTTCGTGTGATCAAGCCCTAGGGACGGAAAAGATTGGGAAAAAATGCAGCTTGACGCATAAAGGGATCCGTGGGAATTGATGGTCCCATAAAGCTTGGAGAAGAAAACCAAGAAAGCCGAAGTGGAGTAGTTCCAAGAGGGGGCCAGTGCACTAGTAGGCATACTATAAAAAGATTGTAGCGGTGCAAGAGGCTAGCCAGGGAGGGTTGGGAATTTCGTATTCAATGCTAGCCGAACCAGCCTCCGAGATCCGCATCAAGCGAGTGGTGTGACGACGACCAAGCCAATCTTTTGAAAAATAAGGATTGGAATCTGACTCGGGAAAAGAAAGAGAGAACAAGCAGAAGTGAGATTATTTCTCTTTTATATGATATAGCACTGCTGCCACTTACTTTGCTACCGCCTTCTTTCAGTCCTAAAGTCAATCAAGAGGCTAAACTCGATCTATCTTTCCATCAACGCAATTGGAGAGGCTTATCTTAGGACTCAAAGGAAATGTATGACTCACTTATTCTCTACGGAAAGAGAAGACTATTCAGTCAGGTATCTTTATGGACTCTTCCTTTTCGTTTCGCTTGCCTGGCCCAACGATTGTTAGATAGTTGGGCTCCTTACGCTTGTTAGGAAGAGAATACTTGAACTCCCACTAGCTGTAAGGGACGGACGGACCCTAGAAAAGGGAAGGTGGAAACTGCTCTCTTTCTACTGGTAAAAGGGGGGAACCTATCAACTCCTCCTAGTTGAGCTGCATTGCATGGTATGTAAGAAAGAGGGCTTAAAGTCAAGCTTAACAAGGAATTCAATGAGTATTGGCAGGGCGAATGAACGAGACTCCAACTTCAAATCAAACTCAAACCCCCAGGTCAGGAAAAGCAACTGAAACTGAATCAATAGCTGGGCTTGGAAAGGAACGAAGCACTACAACTTCAACTTAGGGGCTTTACCTTATTAGTCTTACCACTCCAACTGGATCAATGGCTGGAGTGTCTTACCTTGTTTCGGCAATTGACTTGTATGGGCTTGGGAACTGTTTGTACTTCAAAAGAGGAGAGGGTTCTATATCTGCAGGTAATCTTTGAGAAAGAGGAAATCGCTTTGAATAGAGCTAGATGTGACAACGAGAAGCACTTCAACTCAAACCTCTCCAACTTCACTAGCTGCAAGAGCGAAGGAAGTCATTACGGGTGGAAGGGAGCTGGCTTAAAGGAGCTACCACTCAAACTAGATGGCAGAAAACTAGAAGCTTTCCTCCTTTGCCTGAAAGAGAACCTGCTCTCTATAGGCATTAAACTGATCACAAGCTTCAAATTCAAAAAGAGGAAAAGGGGATGGGATAACCTATACTTAAGTTAAGGAATCAAAAAGATTAGGATATGAATGGAAGGAAGGGTTTAGCACTTTATTGAGATGCCTTGAGTTGAACCTTGCCCGAGAATCTGCTTTTGACCTAACCTGACCGCCGCCCTTTCAAAACTTATCTCCAGCTCTAGCCCTAGCTATCTTCCTAGCTGCCATCTTTCTCTTGGCATACAGAGAAAGCTTGAGACTTGGAGAGGAATGAAATCAAGAGAACGAAGCGCGGAAGGCTGGCACGAAGACTACTGATACAAAGGATTGGGGAGAACCAGGGCTTACAACTGCATGAAATTGGCTGAAAAGTTCCCCTTTTTACTCTAATCGAGAGAAGAAGTCCCTCAGTCGCTTTGATACATCACCCATTTCTGCCCGTCTTCACTAGGAGAATTTGTTGAGAAATCCCTTTTGTCTTCCGAGTCGAGCTAAGATGTTTTAACCATTTCACCCAGACGTATGCCCATCTTATGGATCGGTAAACCCAGTATGCCCAGCCTCCTAAAGTAAAGGGTAAAGTAAGTACACTGGTCGGTTGAAGAAGCCACTTTCGTGCTACTAGCTTACTAAGCTTCTTTCCCTCTATCTCTACGAAAAGTAGAAGTAACTCCAGACGCTTTCTCATTAGCTCATTGGATTCGTCTTATATAATTCGGATTGGAAACTAATCGTCATACTGGTTGGCCCCGGACGGAGAGGCTTTTCTCTTTCTAGAAGATTTCGTAACAAAGGGCTCCTGAGGTGCCAGCCGCCCTAAAGGGCTACACTTCTACAGCCAGGCAAAAGATACTGATTCTCCTAGCTCGGTGATAGCTTTTGGAAAAGATCCCATCCAGACTTTATAGAATCTCACTTTTTTCCTTTAATTTAAGGGGTGAGCTAGAGCTAGGCCAACATTCTGACTTTCGACAGGAACAAGAAAGGATTTCAGCGATCACACCAAGGTCTTCTGTCGGAGAGGGGCGCTGGTAGGGGCTGTACCTGTACCATCTGCTCTTTCGCTCTCCTAACAGCCTTACAGCTGTGAAATTGTCTTCCTGTGCCCTTGAAAGCACTAGAGGTAAGCTATGAGGTGGAGGTGCTCCACGAGCCTGCTTGTGAGCCTTTGAGAAAGCAAGTTCCAATTGGATCAGTCTATTTTTTTTCTGCCATCCCTTTTCCATACAGTTGTAGTTCCGTTCCATGTGGATTGCAGGCCATTATCTTTGGATATGGAGTATATGCGCCCATTGGAGTGCTAACGTTGCTAAGAGCAATTTATGTCATACTGTAAGTTCAGTCTTCAAACCATTAATGTCTTGAGTCTGTAGTTCCAGTTAGCTTTTATGAATCCCAGACTGCTAATGATAGGAGAAGAACCTAGGCGGATCTCACTCTTTTGAAGGCATTCTGGAATTATGGTTTGGCATGAAGTAGGCGAATCCGCTGTTCACTGGACTGACAAGGAATTACTTTATTAAATTAAGGCAGGAAAGACAAAAGGAGAAGGCATGAATTACGCAATGAAGCCCACATGTGAATCAAAGAGTCAGCGCTTAAAGGAACTCCGGTCTTTAGCCCATTCCAGTGAAATTGGGACAACAGTTACCCCTTAGCCTTGGGTTTATATAAAACCGTAAAAGGAATGCGACTCATTCAATGCCCCGGGACTCTTTCCAGGCATCGAAGGATAAAGAAAGAAGTCAAAGAATCGGTGGCTTATTGGTACTGGTACACATAATAAGTGGTAGCTCGTTAATGTATGAAGAAGAGGGATTCCCATTCCCGAGAGTGAAGTTTGCCTAGAGGTGAATCCGGGGCCGGGGATAGCATATAGCATTTCATACCTTAGGGCTTCTATCGCTTTCTTACTATTATTAGTAGTAAAGTGGACAAAATGAGGATGCATTGGATCGAGAGGAGTTTGTTTTTAAATGTTGAACGTCGTTAGGAACGGAGTAAGAAGCAAAGCAAACAGTTGTCGCACGGTCGAATGCAGAGTCTAGAGCAATGGCTCTAAAGACTTAGCTGGTTCCTAACGAGTGAGGGATTCCTCCTATTCCTATTTACGTCATTCTTTCGATCCAGTACGTGTGGTTAAACCTTTCCAGTCACTCTAGGATAACATGGAAATGGACTTATTAACTCGGTAGATTTTGCCTTCCTCCCCGGAGAACATGGAAGCAATTGAAGCTCGGTCCGCAGTGGAATTCCGATCTCCTTCCTTAAGTGTCCTGAAGTCAGTCTCCACATAGATTTGTTCGTAAAGTAAAAAAGCACTGGTCCGTGAGCGGAGGGTGGGGTAGTACTCGCTTTGTACTTAGCCCAGAACTCCTCGGAACACCCGATCGAATCTGTCAAGAACGAGCTGACGACTACAGGGGAAGCGGCTGACTGAAGTCCCTAAGCCCAGCTTGTAGCAAGCCAAAAGTGTGGCTTGAACCTACTTTGCTAAGAGAAGAGAGAGAATTGTAAAGCCCTGACTCGTTCACTATATGAATGGCTTGGCGTTGAACGTCCACTAAATCTTCCATAATAATGGCTTAGTATAGATTTCTTCCCGGAACGTAGGAAGGCACTCCTCTGATACTGATGAACCCAAACAAAAAGAAGGCTCAGAGAACGATAATGATAATAGAGGGAGTATGGAAAACTTGTGCCTTACCGCTTCACAAAAGAAAAGACTATACGCACAATGGGATTCTGTGAATTCCCCCTTTGGCTGCTCATATGCCTTTTACTTAGTGAGTACAATTTAAAATTTCATGAATATGAATAAGCATTGGGGTAATCTCAGTTAACTCAAGCACGGACAAGGGTCTCTTTCAACGCAACGAATGGGAGTGGGCCCTGTGTGGAGAAGCAATTCTAATTGGATCCTGCCTGCTATTGGAAACCTGGTTAGTGATACTGACTGACACTGCTTTTAAATTTATTGCAATAACATAGCCTAGCCTTTCCCCTGCTCCTTTCAGGTCAAGGGTTGGTCCTTTGGAAATCGTTTTTCGCCCCCGGGATCACATCTGCGTGAATGTGGGCACTATGACCAGAGGCATAACCAAAATGATCTCTCTCTTCTCTTTTTCTTTTTTGAGATGTCGCTGAGAAATCTATTTTTAAAAAAGGAAAGTAATAAATAAGAGTTAGATTGGCACATACTGGCAGAAAGATATTTTGGTCAGCGAAGCTTTTACCGTTCCCTATTTTTCAAATCTTGCCAGTTGTTGTTGGAAACATAGGAGTGAGCTCTTCCTTAGGATTTAAGGCATCCTTATTAGTTTAGTCCAAACTAAACTGGAGTTAAAACGATCAGGTCCTATCTCTGTCTTGATAAAATGCTTTTTTTTCGGATCGGCAATTTACAGGGTCGAATAGGGGGCAACCCTCGAAAAAAGTACTCTTGAAATTGAAATCAATCCAATTAGAATAATAAGAATAGGCACAATATCTGGAAATATGGGGAGTTTCAACAATCGCAGGAAAGCCGGCACTCAAACAAGTAGGCGCGTTCCGCTCTTCTGTATGATGTAATTCTATTCCAATGTTGTCTAAAGCTAAAATAAAACAAGACTTTTGTTTGCCAGGCGATGAACCCTCGTACTTCCTTTTTCTTGTTAGCTAAGGTTTTGGATAGGAGACAACTACTTTATCTGTATCTGTGCGCTTACGAACCGGAATAGCCTTCGATTCGACATTCATGGCTAAATGTTCGCCTGAGTCTAATTGCTTAATTACTTCATTATCTTCTTCCGTCACCTGGGATTATTTGCCTTAAGCCTTTTTTTCTCACCTTGCTTCCCTGGGACTAGCTTACTTATTTATCCTACTGGGATGAATAACCTCTAGCACTTGGGTTAGCTGCCCCCAGACAGAACCTGGGACTTTCAAAGAAAACTATACCCTCCACCCGCTTGGCCTTGATGAAGATATCTTAACCGAGGATAGCAGAATGCCAAACAATGGCTTTTACCCCTCGCCCCCCAAGTCAAAGTTTGGCTATTGCTTGTGCTACCCTTCGTTTGATACACCCCCATAACGTAGCTATCATCGCTTCCTCTCTCAGAAATTTTATATTTTAAGTGAACTTAATCCTAAAATTGAAATCTCTTTCTTGAAAATGCCCTTCATGCTTTATGCACTATTGAATTTCGTTGGAAATCATTATCATTACTATGGGGACGTTTCTGTTCTTAGTCATTATTCTGGAGTACTTCGAGTCTACAGTCTACACTCTTGCCCATCCAAGATTTTGAGTAAAGTATTGGCATAGGGCGTTCCCACTTCAATTGATGGTGCGCTGTCTGGATCGTGGAATTCATCAAATAGCCATAGGTCGTAATAGTTGTGCGCTCCCGTGAAGTCCTTTTTTCTCGAACTCGCTCCCAAGGAAAGGGAGAGCCAAAGCAACTGCAGGGAAAAAAAAACTCATACAATGGAAAGATGCTCATAATATTCATAATAAAGGCAGTCACTCTCCATAGATTTAGTCTCACACTCACTTAGGTAATCCGAGATAATCCCTCTTCTTGTCATACGAAGAACTCCCTCCCCATAAGAAGGCTAGCCTGACAGACTGCTCTATGGTGTCAGTCTTTTCGAAACTTCTTTCTCTACCTCGATCTTTTAAAAAAGCTTAGTCTTACCTACAAAATAAGAGCAATAACCCCGCCATCAATGCTTCCTATTTAGAGGAAAAAGGATCCTGTGATTACGGACAAAAAGCTGTTCTCACTCAGTGGCATGAACTGGCACTTGCTTTCAAACCGGTGCTCCTACATGATTTTAAGCCTACTCTTTATCTTCCATTCTATCTTCTCGGCTTTCTCTCTTTTTTTGTCTCAGTTACCTTTTTATGTCTTAGAAAGCTGTGGATTCCTCTCCTGAGTAAAGTACCTTCTCCATGAAGTCTTGAACTAAACTATGCATCTGTTAGTGTTATGCTCAAGATTCAAAAAAAGTCGTTCTCATTTATGAAATACATAATATGGAAAAGAGGGGGAGTCTTGACAGACACCATATCTAGCCACCTACATGGGAAGAAAGAGACGGAAGGCCAAGCCGAGCCAGTAAGCTGTTTTACACTAAACAATCTCGTCAGTGAAGCTAGCGACTTTTTCTGTAGAAGGACAGATTCATTTTTCTCATTGATAAGAAAGACCGCCCCCAAATGAGAACTAGTTTTAGGACGGGTATCCGGTCGTCTCCTCTAGTCGCTGGTCTGCTTGCTCGTATTGGTTCCGTTTAGGCCTTCATCTTGGTAGCGTTACCGGTTGGTTATATAATATTCCATCCTTTATTTTATTCGCGCTCTGAATCTGGCTGATTTTCCAGCCCTGACTTGGTGATTGATATGTTCCGTGGATAGTGATTCTCATTCGGAAAGGCCTCATGCAATAGCCTTGGAGAAGTAGCTTGCTTGATTGTGAAAAAAGACTTGACTTTAGCTCTTTTCCTCCCCCGTTTAGCTTAGTTTAGCTGAATAAGTTTAGTCGAGATTTTGTTGGTATGAATTATAGCTTAGTGGAAGATCGAAAAGAACCCTATACGCAGGCTAAAAGCGCTGTCCGTCTTCATGGCCTCAATAAGACTAAGTATTGTACTGGCCGAATGATCCAAAAAATAAATAGTTTTGTCTCGACTTGCTTTGGTCTCTGGTGCACTCTCCGAGGGTATGGAATGTCTCTTTCTTTTTTGAAAAGGAAAAATGAATCGACGAGTTAATCATATAAATCCGTAGTCTTTCGTGATTTCAAATTTTGATTAACTCACTGCAATCTTTCCTTGTCTTTGTATGTAGTTCCAGGCATTGCACTGGCCATGAGAGATGTAAGAGAAGCTTGGGCCTTTTTGCCTGTAAATTTCCTCTTCCTGGCCCCCTCGCCTACGAGTTAAAGAAGAAATCCTTCTTCTATACTTACTATCAGGGAAGGGAAGTCCGCTTTTCTCCATCCTCTATTACAGCATAGTTGGACTTGGATATTTGTAGATCGGATCTTTTCTGGTTCTTGAATACGGCAGGGCCCTTGACTAGGAATTCCGGCAGCATCGGCTATGCTGCCTCTTAGTCAATTTGTGATGAATTCTCTTACTATTCGTTCGCCCCCGAGATAGAGTTGCTTCCTTTCGAGCTGGCAAAACTCGAAAGAGTGGTTATTCCGACATGCCTATTGCTTAAGACATGCAAGTCGAACGTTGTTCCCACAACAGGTATAGGTATCCTTTTCATTCACTTCACTCGCTTTCGACTGGCGGAATGCTCTCGTTGCTGGTGTCTTGTTCGTTTCCTATCGCTCGGTTAGAACTACTAGTCTATCGCACATCATCTCTTTATGTATTTTTCCGGGGAGAAGACTAAGAATAAGAAGGGTGGATTGGCTTTGAACGTTGCCCCGAAAATAAATAAGAGGGGGGAATGAGCAAGAACGCTAGCTATATATGTTTCCATAGACCAATCCAATAAAAACATCCCATTGTCTTCCTTAGCCAAAAGGTATCACGCTACAAATACAAAAGATGAGGCTAGGGGGGCTGTGCCAATTGGCAAAGAGTTATGCTTTCCTTTCATTTTTTTTTTTTTGAGGAGCTTCTCGTAGTGAGATCACGATCGCCTGCCAGTGGAGAAAGCGGACCCCAAGATAGAGCCCTTCGATCGACTAATCGTTGTTTTGTCGGAGAAAGTCGGGTTCTTAGTATGGACTCCAGCCGGTCCTTCTTCGAACCTGTCGTACTCTATCGCTTCCTTTATTTTAGCGCAAAGTTCCTTTCCTGCGGTAACGGTGGAGAGAGGGAAAGGATCTGATCCATTTGTTCGTCAGCTCGGAGGGTATCCCCACTCATTCAAGATTCTGCTCGTGAGCGTAATGGTATAAGCTCCTTGCGATCCTCCCCGGCGGATGTTTGCTCGGTAGGTCTTCCCTGAGTCACGGGTCCCAACTGGTACATAGAGTCTCTTGGAAAATTACCTTTCCCATTCTTCCTCTTTACTAATTACCGTAGGTGCGAAATGGAAAAACTGGCCATGGCAAGCATTGGATTTAGGAGCCATCTCCATATATATATATAAGAGGATACCCACCTGTGAAGATAGCATGTCCGCCTAGAACGGCTTCTATACTATGCAAGTATATATGGTCCATCGCCTCTGTGTACTGTACTGTCGCTCTGTGTCTATCTTGTCTAACAGCTATCTTACTTGAATGAACTCCTTGCCTGTTCTAGTTCTAGTTCTAGCATCCAACGATCGGCACGCAGTGATGATAACCCCTGCGACAAGATGGACTCTTCTGGCTACCCTCATTTCCCTACTCGTCTCCTTGAGGCACCCTACCAGAACAGGTAGCACTCGCATGTCGACATCATACGGTATAACTCTTCCTTTCCTTCCACTTCCTCTTCTGAGTTGGATCGGAATAGGGGTATGTTATCCTCTGTTTTGCTTGAAACGAGTGAAGAGGACTCTGAGGAAGATAGCGGCAACCAAAGCCATCTCGAATACGATTATTATCTGGAGACGTGCCCAGCTGCGGCTGATATCGTGAGAAAGACGATGGCGAGGATATACTCCCAGCACCCAGACGCCCCCGTCAGCTCAACAACGACATATTACCCTAAAGGTGCACATACATGTAGGTATACTTGAGGCAAGAACACTTTCCGGCCAGGCCTTACTATAACCAACCTCACAGATCGCAGTCAATCTTTTACACCGATGTATCGTACTCTCTCGACCAGGTCATCATAAGAAAATACTGCTCCATTTTTCCGAAGTGAGAGAAGGAGGGAAGGCGCGCTACAACTAACATAACAGCCAGCTGAAGTTAGCTAGCTAGGCTAACGCGCAATGGCTTTCTCTGATAGGGGCTCGCTTCTTCAAGCTCCGCCCAACCTATACAAGGTGCTGCTCGCTTTCTCTCAGCCACTAGTGGCAACTGTAGTGGTCGGCATTCCTACGTGCTCCTCCTTGCCCCCCTACTTAAGAATCCAAAGGTGACCTTTGGATGTTGTCGTGACGTTTTGGTTACGAAGGTTACCGGGGTCTAGGTTTATGGATGGATTCAGTCAGCGAAAGTCCCTCAAACTCAATCAATATCAACAAGATGTCCTGACCGGTTAGGCTTGGTTGATTTTGTAAGAAAAGAAAGTAGGTTTAGGGGCTTCTTTGATTAGTACACCTATGGTGCTGGTCAGGTCGGGACCGTGGTCGTCCGTCTCCGGTTTGCCGGCCGAGTTGATCTCTGAGATTGACCATCCAGCTGGGTTGGTTTGGCTATTCCTTTCTATTGAAAAGGAGTCAGCTGTCTGCGCAAGTCACCTTCTTCTAGGCTCCGAGTCACCTTCTTCTAGGCTCCGCTAGACGACACGGCATTCTCGTTCAAATATAGGCCGGCCCTACTTGTGATGGTTCCCAAGGATCCAATATGACCACTTAGGTCTACGTTGCCACGATATTGTTCTATGGAAGCGGGCGGGCAGTTATAAGTTCGGCCCGGTTTTTTTTGGTGTCGTAGGGGAGGGATTGACCTTTTTAACGCATATTCAGTCGTACCGGCATGGCCCCACTGATTTG